AGTGAATCTATATAGAATAACTTCGAGTCCTTGTTTCTTACTTGGTATTAGAGTTCGAATGAAAACCGCCCAATTGCAGGAATTTGCTATTTTGTGAGGATAAATCAAATAAGGTTTTCCTTAGAAAATTATTATTATCAATTATCAATGATATGATAAATAGATACGAATAGAGCAAGAAAAGAAGGAAATAAAAAAACAAAATATAGAAAAGATATCCAAAATGATATAGAAATCACTATCCTACCCTTAGTTTTTATTTCCTTAATTTAATTGAATTTGTTTTGATTAGAGCCAAGTTCCTTAAAAACCTCTGCCTTTTTTAAAATATCCTGAACAGTTTCTGTAGGCTGAGCACCTTTTTCAAGGAAATAGAGAATTGCGGGAACGTTTAAATAAGTTTGATTCTTGATCGGATCATAAAAACCCACTTTCCGAAGATCTCTTCCTTCTCTTCGGGATCGAACATCAATTGCAACGATTCGATAGACGGCTCATCGGGATAGATGTAGATGAAAAAGAACCCCCCCTAGAACCGTATAGGAAGTTTTATCCTCGTACGGCTCGAGAAAAAATGATTCGAAGTTTTGTCTATGGATAAAATTATAATAAATAGGAAAGGAATCCATATAAAATAAATTATTCTATAATTAAACTCATAGTCATAGTATAGTCTTTTTTATTTCGCTTCCTTCCTGAAAAAAAAGTCATTTGTACTCATAACTCAAGTTCAATAATTCAAAAATTTGAAAGATTTTTCTTTAATTTTGAATCTATTTTTTTTATTGAGTGGTCTTTAACCCACCCTTTTTGTCTCGTTTAAAATATATTTGGATTCTTTATTCGGATCCGTGAGACAATTAAAGTGGTGTTTCCTTGTTCTGGGATCCTTTATCTTTGTTTTAAATCATTGGGTTTAGACATTACTTCGGTGCTTCTTAATCCTTTCAAAATGGTAGCAACATACCCCTTTTGTGATTTCTTTCTATCAAAGAATCATACCAACGGTTGATTCGTGCGTGATACACTGTGGATTGAAAAAGGTTTAGCCGTTCCAACAATTTTTTTTTTTCAATTTTGCTCGAATCGGATCCTTTTGATTTCTATTATCTATATTAATTATAGAAGATATACTTACGAAGTTGTTCCAATTTATTAATTGGCATTAACCCTAGATCGTTGCCCCTGAGAAATTAATCAATACTTTCTACTCGAGCTCCATCATGAACTATTTACATTATAACTATAACCCAATAAAAAAAAGAAGAGTTATAGTAGAATAGAACAAATGACGTCGAGCCAAGAGCACCTTCATTCCTAATATAAAATGGTGGATAAGAATCCACACGGGATCGTGTCCTTCAAGTCGCACGTTGCTTTCTACCACATCGTTTTAAACGAAGTTTTACCATAACATTCCTCGAATTTGGAATCAGTATGGAATTGATTCAATTATGGAATCATGAATAGTCATTGGTTCAATCAGTACAGAGACAAAGTCATTTATATTTCTTATTTTCTACATAGATAATAATTTCTTTTTATAGATAATATAATAAATATTTTTCTTCAGAAAAATTAGCAAGACCTCGGCTTTTTTTGTATGAATGGAACATTTTTATTTTTATGAACATTTTTCTAATTTTCTATAAATATATCTCGCAAAAAAATATCTAATATCTATCTAAGAGAAATAGACAGAAATCAAATCAAAATAAAATATAGAAATAACATAACTAGCATCACACGAATAAGGAAATTCTATTTGACTCTGCTTCTTGAAGTGACTCAATAAGATAGACTGACCCATTTTCAACTTCCCAAAGATGGAACCTATAAGGAATGATTCCAAATTAGAAATACTTGATATTTGAAAAAGTTTCCTACTTTCTATCTACATCATTATTTGAGTAAAGTTTTATAGTAAAGACTCCCCTTTTTTTATTTTCTTATCATCATCATAAGAATAAGAAAGAGAAATCTTTGCTTTTTTTCGAATAGAATTGTCAATGAAATGATGTAAAGTAAATAAACTAAATAAGCTAAATACATTGAACAAAAAAAAGAAATCTCATTGTTAAATATTTCAATTTTACTATTTTAGGGATGCAATTTCTTTTTCACAAAAATAAAAAGACTATTGTCACTGAAATAGGATAACAATACATACCTATAGGCTAAGCACTTCCTCGTTTTATATGTATTTTCTTTTCATATTTTGTTTAACCTGAGGTTAAGTAATCTTTCTGCAACTATGCTCTATGCCCCATCTTATCTTTATCTGGGTCACAAAAGGATTTTGAACTCGATTTAGTTCAGTTTGTGTTGTGAAAAAATATAAAATAAAAGAGAAATAATATTCTATTCCAATATTAGACCTTGAAACAGAACCTTGTTGAACAAAAAAGAAGTATTAGGATACAATGGATGGATATGCTCTGGGACGGAAGGATTCGAACCTCCGAATAGCGGGACCAAAACCCGTTGCCTTACCGCTTGGCTACGCCCCATTTCCTTTTTTTATTGCACACTATAATAATAATAAAGAATAATATTGGTATTAAGTGTTCGTCAATTCCAGTCCAAATATCTAGAGAAAATCTTTATTCTTTATAGAATCTATTATAGATTCGTGTTAGGATTTTGGAATGTGTATATCTATAATAATTCAATTGGATTTATTGATCATTACATATAATTCAATTAAGATATTGTATGAAAGTATGATTTCTTCTATTCTCCTTTGAGAATTGGAGGATTTTTGATTGAGCGGAAAAAGAAGGATTTTTTTGTCTACCCTACTTTCTTCATTTTTCCTTATATCAATAACTCAATCAAAATGCAATTATCTCGACGAAAAAAATGTCTGTTATGCTTAATATCTTTAGTTTGATCTGTCTTAATTCTGCCCTTTATCCGAGTAGTCTTTTCTTCGCCAAATTGCCCGAAGCCTATGCTTTTTTGAATCCAATCGTAGATGTTATGCCAGTCATACCTCTGTTCTTTTTTCTTTTAGCCTTTGTTTGGCAAGCTGCTGTAAGTTTTCGATAAGATTTTAACACTATCCTAGAAAATTCATTATCATTATTTATTCGAGAAAAATTATAACAATTTATGATGATAAGATCAAATAAGTCTGACAGTATGAACCTTCAATTCAAACATTGAAATTTCGAATAGCCGCGAGAAATCAGGCTCGTCCTATTTCCCAATTTTAATCCTTTTTCCGGCGAAATACCCTATTAGATTAGGGTCCCTTACAATATCTAATTGTGGGTATGAAAGTGATTTGTGGTAATCAAAGACTCTTATTACAAATTTCAACTTCATTTGAATTTCTGAACATTTTTTTTTCTATTTTTAGAATTCATTTCTTGGTGTCAAAATAGGATATGTGATATAAAAATGGAGGATCTATTATCTTTTCTCGTTTTTCTTTTTCAAAAAATGATCTTGGAGGTTGTGTAATGCTTACTCTCAAACTTTTCGTTTACACAGTAGTAATATTCTTTGTTTCTCTCTTCATCTTTGGATTCCTATCCAATGATCCAGGACGTAATCCTGGACGTGAAGAATAAAATAAAAATTTTGTTTTTCTTGCTTGATTTTACAATTTTCTTAAGATTTTATTTTAGCTATTCCACACATTTAACTAGTAAAAAAATAAATAAGGGGTTTGCAAAATTTTAAAGAAAAAAATAAAAAGTCATCAACGGAAACGGAAAGAGAGGGATTCGAACCCTCGGTACGAATAACTCGTACAACGGATTAGCAATCCGCCGCTTTCGTCCACTCAGCCATCTCTCCCAATCGAAAAAGATAATTACTATGTTACAGTACACATCAAGTAAGGATTAAAGAAAGTATTTCTTTCACATTCTTTATCGTTATTATATAATTAGCAATTCCATTTAGATGCTCGAAAGATCCAAATAGAAAGATAAATAAAGAAGACCTTATTGCTTTTATTTTGTTCGAAGTGCCTTTTGGGCCTGGCCCGGTCAATACCCAGCCGGGCCCTTTTTTTCTTCCAACGAATTCACTTTATTTATAGGCAACAGACTCTAAATAGCAAATTTTGTATCTGTGTAACAATTTCCGTTCTGGGGTTTACATATACTTATAATTTTTGTTATAATGGAAATTGAGAAGGATTTTTGATTCAAAAGAATCAATCAATTAAGTATGTATAAATTTGTATTTTCTTATGTCATCAGGCAAACCAAATTTTAGATTCAAATCCCAGAATCATTCACGAATTGTTAGTCAAGGAATAGTTAATGGTTCCCCTTTGTCATAAATTTTGACTTTTTTGAGTAAAAATCCACATTTTATTTTTCAAAAGTCCGTGGAAGTTTTTCGGCATTGTGTGTTTTGAGATACTATACAATCAATCGAAGGCGTAGATCAAATACAATCAAAAGGGCAATAAAAGGTTTCTTTTCTAATTTTTCTAAATTTAGAAAAAGGATTAAAAAATGGATGCAATATGCAAGTACAATAAACTAAAGTCTAGTAAAAAAAGGGGGGGAATTTTTTCTCCTATTGTGTATCGTTTTGGCGGCATGGCCGAGTGGTAAGGCGGGGGACTGCAAATCCTTTTTCCCCAGTTCAAATCCGGGTGCCGCCTCATCAACAAACGAATTGAAATTTCTTATTCTGTTGTGCTGTTTTATTCTGTTCTGGGAATTTTGTAAAAAAAAAAGATTGGAAATCTTTGAATCTAAAATTCAAATCAAAGAAAGATTCTAATGGAAAAATTAGAAATAATGGTCGAAGCAAGACTTCCCGATTCTCTTCTACTGCTAATGTAATGTCTACTGATTGGGTCTTGAATTACATTGTATAGCCGGGATAATTCAACTACTAGTTGGGGAAAGTGCTTTCTATACTGTAATCTACATATATATAGACGAATAGCAAAGCAATTGATCTATGATCTAGCAATTGATCTATGATCTATTTTGACTTTCAAGGGCACGAAAAAAAAAAGAAGGGGCCCTCGTATTTGATTAATGGATTCCATTACTAACATTCCTTTGTAATGTCATTGTGTATTTTACTTGTGTTTATTCTTTCCCGATTAGAAATCATTAGAAATCATATAGGAATTTTTGAAATGGATTTTTTTTCGTTCATCAATAGTGTTCTGCCAGAATCCTTTTTTGACTCTGGACCATTCATTCTACTATTATTAGTGAGCAATAATGGAATAATTCTATCATAGAGATAAGGGACATAATTCACATGGATATAGTAAGTCTCGCTTGGGCTGCTTTAATGGTAGTCTTTACATTTTCCCTTTCACTCGTAGTATGGGGAAGAAGTGGACTTTAGAAGCACTCCTACTTTAGTTGAGGAATGAAACTGTTTTATAGATCGTTCTGCAACGCATTTTTTATTTAAATTGAAAAATTTTCAAATAAAAATATCTTCATTTCTAAATTCCATTGGATTGGATTCTAGTGGAGAAATGTAGTCTATAAAGACTAATTATTTGAGATTCATCGGAATCGGAATAAATAGATAGATCAAAGAAATAGAATTGGGTCCTACGTCAATTCTATATATGGATAATAATAATAATAACTACATATATTGAAGATAGAAGCTAATATAGTATACCAAGTTTATTAGAAAGTCAAGTATAACTTTATATACTACTATAACACTAACACTAATAGAGAGTATGGTAAGTAAGAAATTTATTTCTTACTTACCATACTCTCGGATCTCATAGAATACCGCCGACTATAGCCCGTGGATTTCATCTAAGACGCAAAAATAGAATACTTTTCTTTTGATTTCTTCAACTATTGAGAATAATTCAGAAGTCAAGTTTCATTTAAAGTAATTAATTATTATTTTGACTTTCTGTTTTTACGTAAATTATAAGTAGAAAAGCAGTAGGAACTAAAATGAACAGTGCAGTAGCAATAAATGCAAGAATATTTACTTCCATAATCTCATCGTTTTTTTATTTCACAATAACTCGGGATTTAATCCCATAGAGATGATAAATTTTTCGCCTGTCAATTCAATGAATACATTAACTATTAACTATCGATGATTTTGAATCGGATCAATATCATGAATAAAAATATCTGAGCTATTAAATTAATTCGTCGTCGAGAATTGAATAGTATAACATACGAAGATCCTTTATCCATATCGAATCCAAGATTGGATTCCCGGACCAATCAAAAATTCATTTATTTATCCTTTTTTTTTTGTTCTTTGTTTTCTATAACCTACCTTAGGTCTTCCTTGTAGAACCATCAACTGAAGTATCATCTAACCACCCGTCCGTTTCCATTAACTACAAAACCCCAACAAACAATACAAGCGAAGTGGAACAAGAGAGGAATTAGGTTCTAAATTTTAATGATCCAATTTTCTTTGGAAGAAAAAGAAGTATGAGAAATATTAGTCGCGGGAGAAAAGATGGAATATTTTATCAACTTCACTATTTTAGTTCTTTTCATTTTAGTTTAGGGTTTGTTCTTTCTTCGATAGAATCCTGAAAAAAAGAGGGGAAACCCCTTCGGAATTCAATTGCTCTCTGTCCCTTCTTTGACAGAAAATGGAGAGGCGAATTAATGTACTTATTGGATTAGATACGTCGGGACTGACGGGGCTCGAACCCGCAACGTCCGCCTTGACAGGGCGGTGCTCTAGCCTATTGAACTACAATCCCAGGGAAATAAGAAGAGATCTTGCAGAAAATTTGGATTCTTTTTTATTCTCTTGTATCAGGTCAGGTATTTCTTAAGGGTTCTATCAAGTAGATTGGCGAATTGTTGGGCCGAGCTGGATTTGAACCAGCGTAGACATCTTGTCAACGAATTTACAGTCCGTCCCCTTTAACCACTCGGGCATCGACCCAGCGTCTAATTTATTTTAGACGTTCCATAAGCCACTTCCTTTCGTTTCCCAGGCAGACTTTACAAATATATATCACTTGATATAAAATAGAAAGTCCCACTAAGTAGACTAATAGAAGGACTTGACAAATATAGATCACTTGATAGGAAATCCCGCTCCTATAGTCTTGTATACCCCCAGAGGGACTTGAACCCTCGTTTTCTCCGTGAAAGAGAGATGTCTTAACCACTGGACCATAGGGGCGGCCCTGTGGCCATCATAATATAATATAACTTAATATAACTCAGGCTGAGAGCCACCAAAAGGAGACACATAAAATATTCGGGGGTTTAATGGGAATCAAACTTTACCATTAAATACAACCTTGAAACTTGATTTCATTGGTCTTTTTCGTCTTTATATCTCTCAGTCACAAAGGGTTATACCTTGGATCCAAGATCTACCACTCTGCAGTAGATTCAAGGTGGTTTACCTAAATATGATTTTTTTTTTGTCGCTCAAATTATATTGAGCCCTAAGTCATACTGTCAATTGACGACACGACAGGACAGCACAAGAGGGCAATAAACGAGGCGAGAACGCGCCGATATAGATTACCGCGTTCATTAATACAAC